GTACAGGTCAACTAAACGGGATTCCCATCGCAATTGGGGTTATGGATTTTCAGTTTATGGGGGGTAGCATGGGATCCGTAGTAGGCGAGAAAATCACCCGTTTGATCGAGTATGCTACCAAAAATTTTTTACCTCTTATTCTAGTGTGTGCTTCCGGAGGAGCGCGCATGCAAGAAGGAAGTTTGAGCTTGATGCAAATGGCTAAAATTTCTTCCGCTTTATATGATTATCAATCAAATAAAAGGTTATTCTATGTACCAATTCTTACATCTCCCACTACTGGTGGAGTAACAGCTAGTTTTGGTATGTTGGGCGATATCATTATCGCCGAACCGCATGCCTATATTGCATTTGCGGGGAAAAGAGTAATTGAACAAACATTGAATAAGACAGTACCTGAGGGTTCCCAAGAGGCTGAATATTTATTTCATAAGGGCTTATTCGATCCAATCGTACCGCGTAACCTTTTAAAGGGTGTTTTGAGTGAGCTATTTCAGCTCCACGCCTTTTTTCCTTTGAATAAAAATTCAATCAAGTAGAGTCTCGAGTTAAACTTTTTTTGTGGCGAACAACCGGTTAGTTAGTTTATCAGAATCAAAATAAAACAAAACAAACCCCAACCCCCCCCAAATAAAATGGAATTTTTCTTTAGTGACAAAAGATTTAATTGTAGAAAGAATCATGCGTATAATTCGTTTTTTACCGATAGTACTGATTAGTAATCAGTAAACCTCTATCAACAAAACAACATAAAAAGCGAATTCTTCCTAGGAGTAGGAGGCAAGGCAAATAAAACAACTTCCGTGTTCCCCTCTTGCATATGTATATAATTCAAATATACAAATATAATTGAAATGGAGAAAATCTAGAATCTTGGATCTTTCTATATCTCCCACGAAGTCCCAGCTTTTCTAAGAATCGCTGCTCTTGGATCAGATTCTGACGAAAACGAATCTTTCGGGAATTTTTAAGAGACTCTTTTTTTATTAAAAAAGAAATTAGACGAAGAAGATAAGAATAATATAAGAAGAAAAAGATCAAAGGAGTAAGAATTATAAAGAAAGGGAATTATCATACATACATCTATTTCATGTAGAAAGATGAATAAGTCCATTTAATTAGTTCTACATTGCTTTCACTTATTATATTTATTATATTTATTATATATACTCACTTCGATATACTTCATATATTTATATACGAATTAGAATATGAAGTATAATTATTATTAAGATATCTTTATAACAATAACAGGTACAAATATTAAATCGAGGTACCCATTCTATGACAATTCTCAACAACTTACCCTCCCTTTTTGTGCCTTTAGTGGGCCTAGTATTTCCGGCAATTGCGATGGCTTCTTTATTTCTTCATGTTCAAAAAAAAAATATTTTTTAAATGTAATGTGTTCAAATCTCATCTAGTTTTTTTTTTTTTTTTCAAAACTTAGCAAACACAACACGGATATCCATTTAGTAGAATATTGTAGAACAATAACAGGTGGCTTTCTACGAACATAAACGAAAAAGCTCTTATCTTAAACATGCATAAACAAAATATATGGCATGGCCAAATATTTTCTAGCAATTTGAAAAGATAGGGCGGGGCTGAGCTCATGTCTGAAATTAAAGTCAATCTATCCACATGTATGTAGCTATTGAGAGGGAATCATATATCATATCAAGGGGGTGCTTTTATTTTATTATATCTAACAAATTCGATGAATTACGGCTAAAAGTCCACATCAGAATAGTACTAGTGGATGGGAGTTACTTCGGAAATCGGAAACAAAAAAAGTAAAGTGAAATTTATTTTGGTTATTCCCTCAATTCCAATAAAATGCAACTGGATTTAGTATGTATGAGTCGTCGATCAGAATATATATGGATAGAATTTATAGCAGGATCCCGCAAAACAAGTAATTTCTGCTGGGCCTTTATCCTTTTTTTAGGTTCATTGGGATTCTTATTGGTTGGAATTTCTAGTTATATTGATAACAATTTGATATCTTTATTTTCGTCTCAACAAATCAATTTTTTCCCACAGGGGATCGTAATGTCTTTCTATGGGATTGCGGGTCTATTTATTAGTTCCTATTTGTGGTGCACAATTACATGGAATCTAGGTAGCGGTTATGATCGATTTGATCGAAAAGAAGGAATAGTGTATATTTTTCGTTGGGGATTTCCGGGAAAAAGCCGCCGCGTCGTTCTACGATTCTTTATGAAAGATATTCAGTCCATTAGAATAGAAGTGAAAGAGGGTATTTCTACCCACCGTGTCCTTTATATGGAAATCAGAGGCCTGGGTGCAATTCCCTTGACCCGTACTGATGAGAATTTGACTCCGCGCGAAATTGAGCAAAAGGCTGCGGAATTGGCCTATTTCTTGCGTGTACCAATTGAAGAAAAATGAACTGAAGAAGAAAATGCTTTCTCGGGGGGAGGAAAACCCCAAGACTCCCACTTTTTCTATAGCATAACTTACTTTGTCCCCAGGGGACAAAGTAAGGGACGTGTACGGAGCGACCATAACATAAAACGAAACCACTTTTGTTTGTCAATTTTCTAAATATTTGATATTTTCGTTTTTAATAGACAGGAGCTTCTTTCATTTCCAAATCCGAAAAACATTCTTTATTTGAATCTTTCGGGTATTCATCAAAGGGAAGAAATGCCGTCGAATATTTTGATCAATTGAGATATCTGGAAACAATCTATTTTCTTATTATTTTTTCATTTGAATTCGAATTCGAAGTGGGTTCTTTTCTTCTTCTATTCCTTTCTATTCCTGTATTTTTTCTATACTAGATTCAAGGACTAATCTCTCAATCCCAACAAAAAAAGGATACTCGACCAATAATTAATAGGCGCGATACCTTATAATGGAACTCTGCTTGATAGAAATATTAGATCGCATAGAGTCAACGAATGAGGTGAGTTCATTACCAATTCAGAGATGAAAAAATGACAAAAAAGAACGTATCCATTCCCCCTCGATATCTTTCATCTATAGTATTTGTAGTCTTTTTGCCCTGGTGGATCTCTTTCTCATTTAATAAAAGTCTAGAATCTTGGGTTACTAATTGGTGGAATACTAGGCAATCCGAAACTTTTTTGAATGATATTCAAGAAAAGAGTATTCTAGAAAAATTCATAGAATTAGAGGAGCGATTCCTCTTGGACGAAATGATAAAGGAATTCCCGGAAAGACATCTACAAAAGTTTCGGATGGCGCTCCACAAAGAAACAATCCAATTGATCAAGATACAGCACGAGGAGCATATCCATACAATTTTGAACTTCTCCACAAATATAATCTGTTTCGTTATTCTAAGCGCGTATTCTATTCTGAGTAATGAAGAACTTGTTATTTTTAATTCTTGGGTTCAAGAATTTCTATATAATTTAAGCGACACAATAAAAGCCTTTTCTATTCTTTTAGTAACTGATTTATGTATCGGATTCCATTCACCCCAGGGTTGGGAACTAATGATTGGCTATATCTACAACGATTTTGGATTTGCTCATAATGATCAAATGATATCTGGTCTTGTTTCTACGTTTCCAGTCATTCTAGATACAATTTTTAAATATTGGATTTTCCGTTATTTAAATCGTGTATCCCCGTCACTTGTAGTGATTTATCATTCAATGAATGGCTGAAAAGGATTCCCTGATCCAATTATAATGTTTCTGACTTTGTACATAAGCAAAGCATTCAAGGTCGTACTTAACCTTACTCTTTATACCCATCCGGAGGATTCCTCCTATATTATAACAAAATGATTTCAGTAATCAGTAAATAGTAAATAGCAGAATCGTGGATAGGGACCTATACTAGCGACCTACCAAAATTTATTGTAGAAATTTTCGGGATCAACGATCGGACCATGCAAATTAGAAATACCTTTTCTTCGATAAAGAAACAAATTACTCGATTCATTTCCTTATCACTCATGATATATATAATAACTCGGGCATCCATTTCAAATGCATATCCCATTTTTGCGCAGCAGGGTTTTGAAAATCCTCGAGAAGCAACTGGTCGTATTGTATGCGCCAATTGCCATTTAGCTAATAAGCCTGTGGATATTGAGGTTCCACAGGCAGTACTTCCTGATACTGTATTTGAAGCAGTTGTTCGAATTCCTTATGATACACAACTGAAACAAGTTCTTGCTAATGGCAAAAAGGGGGGGTTGAATGTTGGGGCCGTTCTTATTTTGCCAGAGGGGTTTGAATTAGCCCCCCCCGATCGTATTTCGCCCGAGATGAAAGAAAAGATAGGCAATCTATCTTTTCAGAGTTACCGCCCCACTAAAAAGAATATTCTTGTGATAGGGCCAGTCCTTGGTCAGAAATATAGTGAAATCACTTTTCCTATTCTTTCCCCGGACCCCGCGACTAATAAAGAAGTTCACTTCTTAAAATATCCAATATACATAGGTGGGAACAGGGGAAGGGGTCAGATTTATCCCGACGGGACCAAAAGTAACAATACCGTTTATAATGCTACAGCAACAGGTATAGTGAGCAAAATCATACGAAAGGCGAAAGGGGGGTACGAAATAACCATAACGGATGCATTGGATGGACGTCAAGTGGTTGATATTATCCCTCCCGGACCAGAACTTCGTGTTTCAGAGGGCGAATCCATCAAACTTGATCAACCATTAACAAGTAATCCTAATGTGGGTGGATTTGGTCAGGGAGATGCAGAAATAGTACTTCAAGATCCATTACGTGTCCAAGGCCTTTTGTTCTTTTTGGCATCTGTTGTTTTGGCACAAATCTTTTTAGTTCTTAAAAAGAAACAGTTTGAGAAGGTTCAATTGTCCGAAATGAATTTCTAGATCCGCGAATTTATCAACACCAAGTTTGTTTTTGTAAAAATTTTTGTTGGTAATTCCTATTATGTATTAAAATTATGAAAAGCCCTTTGCTTGTTTCTATTTTTTTTGACCAAATGCCGGGAATTTCTTGTACTGCACTTCTATT